GATTGAATCCACCTCTATGGTCCCATATTTAGTAATTCCTGAACTACTTCTTCTGTATCGGGGATCGTCGAAATAAGCAAGAATACTATTTCTACGTAAAATCCCATTTATGGGTATTTCAATCGAGATACCAGAACGGGGCATTAGTTCTTTCTCCCGTTCTTGATCATATTGAAATGGGATGATGAATCTATTTCTTCGCCTTTTCGCCAATAAATCAGAATTCTCGTGGAGAGTGGCAGGATATAGGAAATTCCAATGACCATTAGATATGATTCGATCAGGTCCTGAATAATCAAGAATCCCCTTCCCTTTTTTACTGGAAGGATCCGAACTAAACAATTTGTGTCTCACTCGATCATTAGTCACTGAGAGGTCAGAAATATATCTCCGTTCGACAGAAAGAGAATGAACATTCATTTGATCTTGATCCTTGTGGAGCGAAAAAGTGACTATACTGGATCTGCACGGACCTCCTGATAATATCCATAAATGACTTGTTTTTGGTAAGAGATGAACATTACCATATCTATATTCAGGCGCATGGTACACATCGGTACTCCAGTGCATTTCTCCCTCTGAGTCAGAATAAATATGTTTTCGAGCCCTCTCTTTAAAATTGAAAGTGGATGTTCCAGCGCGAATCTCAGCAATCACTTGTTCTGATTCTACATATTGATCGTTTTGAACTAAAAGAAAACTTTTTGGTGGAATATTCACATTATGTAGAATATCCTGACTCTCAATAGTTACATACAGGTCTATATAACATAGAAAAGCAGGATGTCCATGACGTGTACGTGTGGGATGAACCAAATCCTCATTGAATTTTATTTTTCCATTAGAAGGAGCTCGTACATGTTCTGCAGTACCACCTGTAAATACTCCACCGGTATGAAAAGTTCTTAATGTTAGTTGAGTCCCTGGTTCCCCAATTGATTGACCTGCAATAATACCTACTGCTTCTCCCAATTCGACCAGGTCGCCATGAGTGGGACTCCGACCATAACATAATCTACAGATCCAAGATGTACTCCTGCAAATAAAGGGGGTTCGAATATATATTGATTGTGCTCGAAAGGTTATGAATCGATTGACAAGTCCAATACCAATATCTTGATTTCGAGTGGCAATGCATCGTAGACCCATATATATATCGTCTGCTAATACACGACCAATTAGTGTTTGGATCAAAATTTTTTCCGTCATCCCATTTCGAGGACTCACGGAAATACCTCGGATAGTGCCACAATCTGTTCTACGCACAACAATGTGTTGAACTACTTCAACAAGTCTACGCGTGAGGTATCCAGCATCTGATGTTCGTACAGCAGTATCCACAACTCCTTTGCGGGCTCCGTAGCAGGAAATTATATATTCCGTTAAAGAAAGTCCTTCGCGTAAATTGCTTTGAATGGGTAAATCAATCATTTGTCCTTGGGGGTCCGACATTAATCCTCTCATACCTACTAATTGGTGTACCTGAGATGCATTTCCTCTAGCTCCCGAAAAGGACATTATATGGACTGGATTAGAAGGATCAGTCATCCTAAAATTAGGATGCATTTCTTGTCTCAAATATTCACTTGTAGCATACCATATCTCAATGGATTGACGCAATTTTTCTACCGCGTGTACATTCCCATAATGATGGTGCTTTTCTAAAATCAAACTTTGTTGTTCAGCATCTTGGACTAGCCATCCCTTAGAAGGTATTGTTAAAAGATCATCAATTCCTAATGAAATGGATGTAGCAGTGGCTTGCTGGAAACCCAGAGTCTTTACTTGATCCAGGATGTGCGATGTATATGCCATTCCGAAGTGATCTATTAATCTGCTAATAAGTCGTTTCATGGCAGTTGCATCTATCACTTTATTGTGAAAAACCAGATCGGCCCGTTCTGCCATAAGTACCTCCATATTCCGCTGAGTAGGATTCGACAATGGGTTTGAGTCAGTGATTTGAAGACTTCCTTTCCTCGATCTTGATTCACGTAGAAATTCAGGAATTATGATACCGGTTGAGCCGTAGAGAACCGAATTCCCACGGTATCACATAATTACTTAGCTTAGGTATCGTATGAGTAGGCCCGACAAAACCCTTGTATGGCTTCTTCTATTTCTCGATAAAAAGAAATATGACCAACAGTTGTTCGAATGTATATACAAAGGATTTCTTTTTTTACACTTCTTACTATTAGATAGTGCCCATAAATCTCATGATAGGTACCCAAAGATTCATATTGAACTTCGATGGGAACTTCTCTTGAGGCAATAACACGTTGATCGAGTCGCCACCGGAGCCACAAAGGACTATCTAAATTGATTCGTTTCTGCCGATAAGCTCCAAGTGCATCATAGGAACTACAAAAATAGGGTTCTTTCTCTTTCGTATACTTATTATCGTCAACCGTTTCATTTTGATAGTTTCTTCGATTACATGGATTATACCTATTTGAACAAATACCTCGACGATTCCCGATCGTTAATATATAGAGTC